AATTATAGGACACCCGTGTGAATTCGGACCTCTCCGAGTCAACTTGGACCATATTTCCTGACCTAAAATTCTACGCAAATCAAGATCGAGAAAAGGAAGTTTTGCAATCATTGACTCAAACTCATTGTCGAATCCCATTCAGCAGAATATGGAGGTACTTATGGCGGAACGGGCCAATCTGGTATTTCACAATAAAGTGATAGATGGAACTGCTATTAAACGACTTATTAGCCGATTAATAGATCACTTCGGGATGGCATATACATCACACATCCTAGATCAAGTAAAGACTCTGGGTTTCCAGCAAGCCACTGCTACATCCATTTCATTAGGAATTGATGATCTTTTAACGATACCTTCTAAGGGCTGGCTTGTCCAAGATGCTGAACAACAAAGTTTGATTTTGGAAAAACACCATCATTATGGGAATGTACATGCGGTAGAAAAATTACGCCAATCTATTGAGATATGGTATGCTACAAGTGAATATTTGCGACAGGAAATGAATCCTAATTTTAGGATGACGGACCCTTTAAATCCAGTCCATATGATGTCTTTTTCGGGAGCTAGAGGAAATGCATCTCAAGTACATCAATTAGTAGGTATGAGAGGATTAATGTCGGATCCCCAAGGACAAATGATTGATTTACCTATTCAAAGCAATTTACGCGAAGGACTGTCTTTAACAGAATATATTATTTCTTGCTATGGAGCCCGTAAAGGAGTTGTAGATACTGCGGTACGCACATCAGATGCTGGATATCTTACGCGTCGACTTGTTGAAGTAGTTCAACATATTGTTGTACGTCGAACAGATTGTGGCACTATCCGAGGGATTTCTGTGAGTCCTCGAAATAAAAGTCGGATGATGTCAGAAAGAATTTTTATCCAAACATTAATTGGTCGTGTCTTAGCAGACGATATATATATAGGTTCCCGATGTGTCGCCTTTCGAAATCAAGATCTTGGGATTGGACTTGTCAATCGATTCATAACCTTTGGAACACAATCAATATCTATTAGAACTCCCTTTACTTGTCGGAGTGCATCTTGGATCTGTCGATTATGTTATGGTCGCAGTCCCACTCATGGTGACCTAGTTGAATTGGGGGAAGCTGTAGGTATTATTGCGGGTCAATCTATTGGCGAACCGGGGACTCAACTAACATTACGAACTTTTCATACCGGCGGAGTATTTACAGGAGGTACTGCCGAACATGTACGAGCCCCTTATAATGGAAAAATAAAATTTAATGAGGATTTGGTTCATCCTACACGTACACGTCACGGGCATCCTGCCTTTCTATGTTATATAGACTTGGCTGTAATTATTGAGAGCGAAGATATTATACATAGCGTGACTATTCCACCAAAAAGTTTTCTTTTAGTTCAAAATGATCAATATGTGGAATCAGAACAAGTGATTGCTGAGATTCGCGAGGGAACATACACTTTTCATTTTAAAGAAAGGGTTAGAAAATATATTTATTCTGACTCCGAGGGCGAAATGCATTGGAGTACTGATGTATCCCATGCACCCGAATTTACATATAGTAATGTCCATCTCTTACCAAAAACAAGTCATTTATGGATATTATCAGGAGGTTCATGTGGATCTAGTCTAATTCTTTTTTCGATCCACAAAGATCAAGATCAAATGAACATACCCTTTCTTTCCGTCGAAAGAAAATCTATTTCTAGCCTCTCAGTGAATAATGATCAAGTGAGCCGAAAATTTTTCAGTTCGGATTTTTCTGATAAAAAAAAATATGGGATTCCCAATTATTCAGAATTGAATGGAATCGTAGGTACTAGTCATTATAATTTCATATATTCTGCTATTTTTCATGAGAACTCGGATTTATTAGCAAAAAGGCGAAGAAATAGATTTCTCATTCCATTCCAATCGATTCAAGAGCACGAGAAAGAGTTCATCCCGCATTCAGGTATCTCCATTGAAATACCCATAAATGGTATTTTCCGTAGAAACAGTATTTTTGCTTTTTTTGATGATCCTAGATACAGAAGAAAGAGTTCCGGAATTCTTAAATATGGAACTCTAAAGGCGGACTCAATCATCCAAAAAGAGGATATGATTGAGTATCGAGGAGTCCAAAAATTTAAGACAAAATACGAAATGAAAGTAGATCGCTTTTTTTTCATTCCTGAGGAAGTGCATATTTTACCCGAATCCTCCGCCATAATGGTACAGAACTATAGTATCATTGGAGTCGATACACGAATCACTTTAAATATAAGAAGCCAAGTTGGCGGATTGATCCGAGTGGAGAGAAAAAAAAAAAGGATTGAACTCAAAATATTTTCGGGGGATATTCATTTTCCGGACAAGACAGATAAGATATCCCGACATAGTGGCATCTTGATACCGCCGGGAAGGGGAAAAACAAACTCTAAAGAATCCAAAAATTTGAAAAATTGGATTTATGTCCAACGGATCACACCAACCAAGAAAAAGTTTTTTGTTTTGGTGCGGCCCGTAGCCACCTATGAGATAGCGGACAGTATAAATTTAGCAACACTATTCCCACAAGATCTCTTTCGGGAAAAGGATAATATTCAACTTCGAGTTTTCAACTATATCCTTTATGGAAATGGTAAACCAACTCGCGGAATTTCTGACACAAGTATTCAATTGGTTCGAACTTGTTTAGTCTTGAATTGGGACCAAGACAACAAAAATTATTCCCTCGAGGAGGTCCGCGCTTTCTTTGTTGAAGTAAGTACAAAGGGTTTGATTCGAGATTTCATAAGAATTGGCTTAGTGAAATCCCATATTTCGTATATAAGAAAAAGGAATAATCCGCCGGATTCAGGATTGATCTCTGCAGATTCCATGAATCCGTTTTATTCGATTTCTCCCAAGGCTGACATTCTTCAACAATCGCTTAGACAAAATCCCGGAACTATTCGTATGTTCAGAAATAAGGAATCCCAATCGTTGTTAATTTTATCATCCTCTAATTGTTTTAGAATCGGTCCATTTAATCATGTAAAATATCACAATGTTATAAACCAATCAATAAAAAAAAACCCTCTAATTACAATTAAAAATTCGTCGGGCCCCTTAGGAACAGCCATTCAAATTTCGAATTTTTATTCATTTTGGCCTTTACTAACTTATAATCAGATCTCTGTAATTAAATATTTGCAACTTGATAACTTCAAATATATTTTTCAAGTAATTCACTCTTATTTAATAGATGAAAACGGAAGAATTTTTAATCTAGATCCGTACAGTAACCTTGTTTTGAATCCATTCAAATTGAATTGGTATTTTCTTCATCAAAATTATAATAATAATTATTGTGAGGAAACGTCCACAATAATTAGTCTTGGACAATTTTTTTGTGAAAATGTATGTATAGCCAAAAAAGAACCATACCTAAAATCTGGTCAAGTTTTAATTGTTCAAAGGGATTCTGTAGTAATAAGATCCGCTAAGCCCTATTTGGCTACTCCGGGAGCAAAAGTTCATGGGCATTATAGAGAAATTCTTTACGAAGGGGATACATTAGTTACATTTATATATGAAAAATCGAGATCCGGTGATATAACACAAGGTCTTCCAAAAGTAGAACAGGTGTTAGAAGTCCGCTCGATTGATTCAATATCGCTGAACTTAGAAAAGCGGATTAAGGGTTGGAACAGGTGTATAACAAGAATTCTTGGAATTCCTTGGGGATTCTTGATTGGTGCTGAGCTAACTATAGTGCAAAGTCGTATTTCTTTGGTTAATAAGATTCAAAAGGTTTATCGATCCCAGGGGGTGCAGATTCATAATAGGCATATCGAAATTATTGTACGTCAAATAACATCCAAAGTTTTGGTTTCAGAAGAGGGAATGTCTAATGTTTTTTTACCTGGAGAATTGATTGGATTGTTACGAGCAGAACGCACGGGGCGTGCTTTAGAAGAAGCAATCTGTTATCGAGCCGTTTTATTAGGAATAACTCGAGCGTCTTTGAATACTCAAAGTTTTATATCCGAAGCAAGTTTTCAAGAAACTGCTCGAGTTTTAGCAAAAGCTGCTCTTCGGGGTCGTATCGATTGGTTGAAAGGCCTGAAAGAAAATGTTGTTCTAGGGGGGGTGATCCCCGCCGGGACCGGGTTCAACAAAGGATTGGTGCATTGTTCACGGCAACATACCAACATTCTTTTGGAAAAAAAAACAAAGAATTTATCTTTATTAGAGGGAGATATGAGAGATATTTTATTTTACCACAGGGAATTTTGTGACTCTTCTATTTAAAAATCTGCCTTTTCTAGAATTGAATAATTCCTAATAGCAGATTCTTATTTTGAATTTCATTTTTTATTGTTTGCTGTAGTCATTTGCTTTGGTAATTTGTTAACACTAATAAAGATAATAATGAATACAAAATAATGGCTCGGCTCGTGCATAAACGGCCATCCCCGGTACAAGAGAAGGTTCCATTGGAACAAATTTTTATTTTAGTTTGGGGTACCCCCTTTTTAAGTGTGAAAAGAAATGACAAAAAGATATTGGAACATTGATTTGGAAGAGATGATGAGAGCAGGAGTTCATTTTGGACATGGTACTAGGAAATGGAATCCTAGAATGGCACCTTATATTTCTGCAAAGCGTAAAGGTATTCATATTATAAATCTGACTAGAACTGCTCGTTTTTTATCAGAAGCTTGTGATTTAGTTTTTGATGCAGCAAGTAGGGGAAAACAATTCTTAATTGTTGGGACAAAAAATAAAGCAGCTGATTTAGTGTCGCGGGCTTCAATAAGGGCTCGGTGTCATTATGTTAATAAAAAGTGGCTCGGCGGCATGTTAACAAATTGGTCCACTACAGAAAAAAGACTTCATAAGTTTAGGGACTTGAGAACTGAACAAAAGACAGAGGGATTCAACCGTCTTCCGAAAAGGGATGCAGCTGTGTTGAAGAGACAATTATCTCGCTTGGAAACATATCTAGGCGGAATTAAATATATGACGGGATTGCCTGATATTGTAATCATCATCGATCAGCAAGAAGAATATACGGCTCTTCGAGAATGTATAACTTTGGGAATTCCAACCATTTCTTTAATCGATACAAATTGTAATCCCGATCTCGCGGATATTTCTATTCCAGCAAATGATGACGCTATAGCTTCAATTCGATTCATTCTTAACAAATTAGTATTCGCAATTTGTGAGGGTCGTTCTAGCTATATACAAAATTCTTGATTAATAATAAGATAAATAAATCAATTTTTTTTGAGGGAGGGGCTCCCTGTATTTCGATTTATAAAATCGGTTACTATTCCTGAATCATACAAAAGAAAAAGAGATAAAAAACTGGGGATATTGTATGATTAGTTTAGTTGGTATCCAAAACTAAAATAGAAAATTCAAGTAAATTAAGTAAAAAAAAGGGGGGGTCTTGAATCAAAATAATTTAAAGTTCTTATTTCTGTCAGAGGGCAATATGAATGTTTTATCATGTTCCATCAATACACTAATAAAAGAAGGGTTATATGAGATATCTGGTGTAGAAGTAGGCCAACATTTCTATTGGCAAATAGGGGGGTTCCAAGTCCATGCGCAAGTCCTTATTACTTCTTGGGTTGTAATTGCTATCTTATTAGGTTCCGCAGCTCTAGCGGTTCGCAATCCACAAACCATTCCAACTGGCGGCCAAAACTTCTTTGAATTTGTCCTTGAATTCATTCGAGACGTGAGTCAAACCCAGATTGGAGAAGAATACGGTCCATGGGTTCCCTTTATTGGAACCCTCTTTTTATTTATTTTTGTTTCTAACTGGTCAGGAGCCCTTTTACCGTGGAAAATTATCCAGTTACCTCAAGGGGAGTTAGCAGCACCAACGAATGATATAAATACGACGGTTGCTTTAGCTTTACTCACATCAGTAGCATATTTTTATGCGGGTCTTAGCAAAAAAGGATTAGGGTATTTCAGTAAATACATTCAACCAACTCCAATTCTTTTACCCATTAACATCTTAGAAGATTTTACAAAACCTCTATCACTTAGTTTTCGACTTTTCGGAAATATATTAGCCGATGAATTAGTAGTTGTTGTTCTTGTTTCTTTAGTACCTTTAGTGGTTCCTATACCTGTCATGTTCCTTGGATTATTTACAAGCGGGATTCAAGCTCTCATTTTTGCCACTTTAGCTGCGGCTTATATAGGCGAATCTATGGAGGGTCATCATTAACGATTTTTTTTTTAATATTCATTTTTAGGTTAGCCCAATTATAGAATAGTTGGTTTACGTTATGTAAGAAACACTTGTATATGTGATATTTGATATTGACTAGGTATATATGAGTTAAAGATCTATCTAATCTGCCCCACTACTTTTGTGAATTTCTATTTAGATACCGATTCGATTAGAAGTTCTTCCTTTTTATCTGTGAATTGGTTGAAAAAAAGGATCAAAAAAAGAACGAAGAATTAAAAGAAAAGAATGGTTCACAAAAAATAAACGGCATAAAAAAGTCATATATATATATTATGCATTTTTCAAAATCCCGTGGATCCGAACTAATATCAAAGTAATTCTTATGATTCAATAATAGAATTAGATTATTTCAAAATAGAATGATATTATTTCAATTCAAGTTTTTGGTTATTTTGGCTGGATGAATCTTAACGATGACTTAATTATAATTAAGTCCTAAGTCATTGGATGATTGTATCATTAACTATTTCTTTATTTTGGTGTGAGGAACTTATCATGAATCCACTGGTTTCTGCTGCTTCGGTTATTGCTGCTGGGTTGGCTGTTGGGCTTGCTTCTATTGGACCTGGAGTTGGTCAAGGTACAGCTGCGGGTCAAGCTGTCGAAGGTATCGCGAGACAACCTGAGGCAGAAGGAAAAATACGAGGTACTTTATTGCTTAGTTTGGCTTTTATGGAAGCTTTAACAATTTATGGCCTGGTTGTAGCATTAGCGCTTTTATTTGCGAATCCTTTTGTTTAATCCTAGAAATCAGAAAATTATGAATTTTTTTTTTCATAGTTTTTTTTTTATTCTATCAAGATTTCACTCCTACAATTATTCATTGAGACAACAACCCTTGGGAAGGACTAATTTGAGGATGGGGAATTAACACATCGATTCGCTTTCTTCCTTCCCCTTATTCTTTTTAGTTTAATGGAAACTTTTTGTTAAGGAGTGTTGCGCAAAAAGGAGGTTTAGGTTTTTTAAAATTGACATAAACCTTGGTCTCAAATTCTAGCTTAATTCTAATTAAGTCTCATTATTATTATTGAAAATTCAAAATTTTGGAAAATCAATTTGTAAATAGAATAGGTTTTTGATTCTGTTTATAAATATCCAAATAGGTAAATTAAATTAAATTATAAATTATTAAAAAAAAATTTCTTTTTATTGAAAAAAAAAAAGAATAAAAAGGACAGAGTTCTTTTTTATAGTTTAGCTAGAAGAGGAGATTCTATGAAAAATTTAACCGATTCTTTTGTTTACGTGGGTCACTGGC